TAGCTGATGGGATAAATTTAGCAAAACTTTTCACTCAAGATCTCTTGCAGGAAAAAGATAATGTCCAACTTAGAATTGTCAATTATATCCTTTATGGAAACGGAAAGTCAATTCGTGGAATTTTTCACACAAGTATTCAATTAGTTCGGACTTGCTTAGTATTGAATTGGGACCAAGAAAAAAATGTTTCTATAGAAGAAGTTCATGCTTCTCTTGTTGAGGTAAGGACAAATGATCTGATTCAAAATTTCATAAAAATTGAGTTAGTAAAGTCTAGTCTTTCATATGCCGAAAAAAGGTATGATACGGCGGGTTCAGGATTGATCCCCGATAATGGATTAGATTGCACCAATATCAACCCTTTTTTTTCGAAAGTGAAGATTTCAGTAATTACTCAGCATCAAGCAACTATTGGTACATTGTTGAATCAAAATAAGGCTTTGATAATTTTGTCATCATTCAATTGTTCTCAAGTTGGCCCATGTCCATTCAATGGTTCGAAATATAACATCACGGCAAAAGAATTGAATCCCATAATTCTAATTAGGGATTTGTTAGGTCCCCTAGGTACTATTGTATCTAAAATAGTAAACTTTTATTCAGCTTACTATTTAATAACTCATAATCAGATCTTGGTAAACAAATATTGGATACTTGATAATTTGAAAGCGACTTTCCAAGTACTTGAAGTACTTAAATACTGTTTAATAGATGAAAATAGAAGGATTTATAATTCCAACCCATGCAATACCATCATTTTGAATCCATCCCATTTGAATTGGTGCTTTTTACATCACAATTATTGTGAAGAAACATCCACAATAATTAGCATTGGACAATTTATTTGTGAAAATCTATGTCTAGTTAAATATGGGACACATATAAAAAAATCTGGTCAAATTTTAATTGTTCATGTTGATTCCTTAGTTATAAGATCAGCTAAGCCGTATTTGGCTACTCCAGGAGCGACTGTTCACGGACATTACGGAGAAACCCTTTCTAAAGGAGATACATTAGTTACATTTATATATGAAAAATCCCGATCTGGTGACATAACGCAGGGACTTCCAAAAGTGGAGCAAATCTTAGAAGTGCGTTCGATTGGTTCAATATCGATGAACCTTGAAAGGAGAGTCGAAGGTTGGAACGAACGTATACCAAGAATTCTTGGAATTCCTTGGGGATTCTTAATTGGAGCTGAGCTAACTATAGCCCAAAGCCATATCTCTTTGGTTAATAAGATCCAAAAGGTTTATCGATCTCAAGGGGTGCAGATTCATAATAGACATCTAGAGATTATTGTACGACAAGTAACATCAAAAGTGTTGGTTTCAGAAGACGGAATGTCTAATGTTTTTTCGCCTGGAGAATTAATCGGATTGCTGCGGGCAGAACGGGCAGGGCGTGCTTTAGACGAAGCGATCTGTTATCGAGCAATTTTATTAGGAATAACGAGGGCGTCTCTGAATACTCAAAGCTTCATATCTGAAGCAAGTTTTCAAGAAACTGCTAGAGTTTTAGCAAAAGCTGCTCTACGGGGGCGTATTGATTGGTTGAAGGGTCTGAAAGAAAATGTAGTTCTGGGGGGAATTATCCCTATCGGTACCGGATTTAAAAAATTAGTGCACCGTTCAAGGCAAGACAAAAACATTCATTTTGAAATAAAAAAGAAAAATGTATTCAAGTTGGAAATGAGAGATATTTTGTTCCATCATCGAGAATTTTTTTGTTCTTGTAGCCCAAAGAATTTCCATGACACATTAGAAAATTCATTTACGCGATTTCATAATTCCTAAGCAGATATTTTTTCTTTTTCCTTTCTAGTTTTGTTAAGTAAAAAAATGAAGTAAGTAATAAAAAAAAATGAATAGTTCGGACTATGTATCAATGGTCAACCTCGTTATAAGGTTCCGTAGGAACAATTAGTTATTTCTAAAAAAAAAAGAGAAAGCGCGGGAAAAATGACAAGAAGGTATTGGAACATCCATTTGGAAGAGATGATGGAGTCGAGAGTTCATTTTGATCATGGTACTAAGAAATGGAATCCTAGAATGGTCCCTTACATTTCTGCAAAGCGTAAAGGTATTCATATTACAAATCTTACTAGAACTGCTCGTTTTTTATCAGAAGCCCGTGATTTCGTTTTTGATGCAGCAAGTCGAGGAAAACCTTTTTAATGGTTGGTATCAAAAATAAAGCAGCGGATTTAGTAGTCTCAGCTGCAATAAGGGTTCGATGTCATTATGTTAATAAAAAATGGCTCGGTGGTATGTTAACGAATTGGTCCACTACAGAAACGAGACTTCATAAGTTCAGAGACTTAAGAGGAGAACAAAAGATGGGGAAACTCAACCGTCTCCCTAAAAGAGATGCAGCAATGTTGAAGAGAAAATTATCGACTTTGCAAACATATCTGGTTGGGATCAAATATCTGACTGGGTTGTCCGATATTGTAATCATCGTTGATCAGCAAAAAGAATATACAGCTCTTCGAGAATGTGTCATTTTGGGAATTCCAACACTTTGTTTAATCGATACAAATTGTGACCCGGATCTTGCAGATATTTCGATTCCAATCAACGATGACGTTATAGCTTCAATCCGATTGATTCTTAACAAATTAGTATCCGCAATTTGTGAGGGTCGTTCTAGCTATATAAGAAGTCATTGATTATGATTATGTTATGATTAAGAATAATAAGATTAGTTAATTATTTTGATTTCTTAGATTGGTTACTATTCTTGTATTGCATTTTTAAAAAGAGATAAAATGGGATATTATGTTATGTGATTTCTTGGTATTTTAAATATATGATTAATGATGAAAGTAGATAAGTTGAAAAAGAGATGGTTGAATCAAAATAATTTTTTTTTAAGTTTGATTTCTGGCAGAGGGCAATATGAATGTTATACCATGTTCCATTAAAACACTCAAAGGATTCTACGATATATCAGGTGTAGAAGTAGGCCAACATTTATATTGGCAAATAGGAGGTTTACAAATTCATGCTCAAGTACTTATCACTTCTTGGGTAGTAATTGCTATCTTATTAGGGTCAGTTATCATAACTGTTCGGAATCCACAAACTATTCCTACCGACGGGCAGAATTTCTTTGAATATGTTCTTGAATTTATTCGAGACTTGAGTAAAACTCAGATTGGAGAAGAATATGGGCCTTGGGTTCCCTTTATTGGAACCATGTTCTTATTTATTTTTGTTTCTAATTGGTCTGGAGCTCTTTTACCTTGGAAAATCATACAGTTACCTCATGGAGAGTTGGCTGCCCCCACGAATGATATAAATACTACTGTTGCTTTAGCTTTACTCACGTCCGTGGCATATTTTTATGCGGGTCTTACCAAAAAAGGATTGGCTTATTTTGGAAAATACATTCAACCAACTCCAATCCTTTTACCAATTAACATCTTAGAAGATTTCACAAAACCTTTATCTCTGAGTTTTCGACTTTTCGGAAATATATTGGCGGATGAATTAGTAGTTGTTGTTCTTGTTTCTTTAGTACCTTCAGTAGTTCCTATCCCTGTCATGTTTCTTGGATTATTTACAAGCGGTATTCAAGCTCTCATTTTTGCAACTTTAGCCGCGGCTTATATAGGGGAATCCATGGAGGGTCATCATTGATTAGTTTTCAAAAGAGTCTTCTTTTTTTAAGCTTACCCCGACTGAGGCAATGCATGGTTCAAGAAAATATACTTGGTTCGGTACCATATACATATATAGATAGAAATAAGAAATCCATATGTATATATGACTAGAGTTCTAAGAGGAAAGATAGACAATATTACGAAGGATGGGTTAGGGGGAGATCGCACTAGATATATGTCTATATGTAATGTCTATAAGTCCAGCTACAGTTCCTGTATATTTTTCGACGAATTATTCTAGAATCTGATTCAATAAAAAATGCGCGCGGTTTCCGTTATGAAAGAAACAAATGTATATGTGATAGTAGATATATATTAGTTATATATAGGGTTTATCCCTATCTATATATTTTTTTTTTTCGAAGTTTTAGTTACTTCGATTCGATATTTTTTAGTGATCAAATAAGTAAGAATTCCTTGGTTGATTGTATCATTAACCATTTTTTTTTGGTGCGAGGAACCTATCATCATGAATCCACTGATTTCTGCCGCTTCCGTTATTGCTGCTGGATTGGCCGTAGGGCTTGCTTCTATTGGACCTGGAGTTGGTCAAGGTACTGCTGCAGGCCAAGCCGTAGAAGGTATTGCGAGACAACCAGAAGCAGAAGGAAAAATAAGAGGCACCTTATTGCTTAGTCTAGCTTTTATGGAAGCTTTAACCATTTATGGTCTCGTTGTGGCATTAGCACTTTTATTTGCAAATCCTTTTGTTTAATTTCATCCTAGAACGAAAATGTAAAAAAGTGCATTACACACTTTTTCTTATTTTATTAATTCGTTGCGGTTTGCTTCTGTGAATTATATCACTACTTTACGCCTACAATTATGTATTTGTTGGAACAATACCCCGGGAAAGACTGATTTGAGGATGACGAATTAGTGGATTTGCTCGCTTTATTCCTTCCCGTCCTTCGGTTAGTACGATGGAATTTTTACTTTCTTTTGAGGAAGTGTTTGAACAGGGGAAATATTTTGCAATTTCTACAAGACCTAGGACCCAACTTAATAAGTATCTTATCGGAAACTTAAAACAAAGAAAAAAATTAAGAAAAAGAAATCGATCAAAAAAGGGCAAGTCAAGTGATACAAAAAGAACTCTGTTCTTTATTAGTCCTATCTATAAGAGGAGAGCATATGAAAAATGTAACCGATTCTTTCGTTTCCTTAGGCCACTGGCCATCTGCCGGGAGTTTCGGGTTTAATACCGATATTTTAGCAACAAATCTAATAAATCTAAGTGTAGTGCTTGGTGTATTGATTTTTTTTGGAAAGGGAGTGTGTGCGAGTTGTATATTTCAAGAAGAGGTTGGACCCAACCGGCTGCACTTTATTT